TTGAATTAACTGATCAATTTGCTATCGGACATATTTTTGTTGATTCGGTACTATTCAAAAATTTCGACATATTTCACTTTAATTATTATGAGAATAAATCCTACTACTTCTGGTCTTGGCGTTTCCACGCTTGAAGAAAAAAACCTAGGGCGTATCGCTCAAATTATTGGCCCGGTATTGGATGTTGTTTTTCCCCCCGGCAAAATGCCTAATATTTTTAATGCTTTGATAGTTAAGGGTCGAGATACTGTTGGTCAACAAATTAATGTTACTTGTGAGGTACAACAATTATTAGGAAATAATCGAGTGAGAGCTGTCGCTATGAGTGCTACAGATGGGCTGATGAGAGGGATGGAAGTGATTAACACGGGAGCTCCTCTAAGTGTTCCAGTCGGAGGAGCTACTCTTGGACGAATTTTCAATGTTCTTGGGGAACCTGTTGATAATTTAGGTCCGGTGGAAACTCGCACAACATCTCCTATTCATAGATCTGCGCCTGCCTTTATACAGTTAGATACAAAATTATCAATCTTTGAAACAGGAATTAAAGTGGTGGATCTTTTAGCTCCCTATCGCCGTGGAGGAAAAATAGGACTATTTGGAGGAGCTGGAGTAGGTAAAACAGTACTCATCATGGAATTGATTAACAACATTGCCAAAGCTCATGGAGGCGTATCCGTATTTGGCGGAGTAGGCGAACGTACTCGTGAAGGAAATGATCTCTACATGGAAATGAAAGAATCTGGAGTGATTAATGAAAAAAATATTGCAGAATCAAAAGTGGCTCTAGTCTATGGTCAAATGAATGAACCGCCGGGAGCTCGTATGAGAGTTGGTTTGACTGCCCTAACCATGGCAGAATATTTCCGGGATGTTAATGAGCAAGACGTACTTTTATTCATCGACAATATCTTTCGTTTCGTCCAAGCAGGATCAGAAGTATCCGCCTTATTAGGAAGAATGCCTTCTGCAGTAGGCTATCAACCTACACTTAGTACAGAAATGGGTTCTTTGCAAGAAAGAATTACTTCTACCAAAGAGGGATCCATAACTTCGATCCAAGCAGTTTATGTACCTGCAGACGATTTGACTGACCCTGCTCCTGCCACGACATTTGCACATTTAGATGCTACTACCGTACTATCAAGAGGATTAGCTGCCAAAGGTATTTATCCGGCAGTGGATCCTTTAGATTCCACGTCAACTATGTTACAACCTCGGATTGTTGGCGAGGAACATTATGAAATTGCGCAAAGAGTTAAGCAAACTTCACAACGTTACAAAGAACTTCAAGACATTATAGCTATCCTTGGGTTGGACGAATTATCTGAAGAGGATCGTTTAACTGTAGCAAGAGCACGAAAAATTGAGCGTTTTTTGTCACAACCCTTCTTCGTGGCAGAAGTTTTTACTGGTTCTCCAGGGAAATATGTTGCTCTCGCAGAAACAATTAGGGGGTTTCAATTGATTCTTTCCGGAGAATTAGATGGTCTTCCCGAACAGGCCTTTTATTTGGTGGGTAACATTGACGAAGCTACCGCGAAAGCTATGAACTTAGAAGTGGAGAGTAATTTGAAGAAATGACCTTAAATCTTTGTGTACTGACTCCTAATCGAATTATTTTGGATTCAGAAGTGAAAGAAATTATTTTATCTACTAATAGTGGCCAAATTGGCGTATTACCTAACCATGCCCCTATTGCCACAGCTGTAGATATTGGTCTTTTGAGAATACGCCTCAATGATCAATGGTTAACTGTGGCTCTGATGGGCGGTTTCGCTAGGATAGGTAATAATGAGATAACTATTTTAGGAAATGATGCGGAGATGAGTACTGACATTGATCCGCAAGAAGCTCAACAAGCTCTTGAACTAGCTAAAACTAACTTAAGTAGAGCTGAAGGTAAGAAACAGGCAATTGAGGCAAATCTAGCTCTCAGGCGGGCTAGGACACGAGTAGAGGCTATCAATGCTAGTGCTAGTCAATAAATCAAAATAATAAATCAAAAAAAGTTTTTTTTCTTTAGAAGTGGAAGTTATTTATTATATATTATACATACCTCATTTTCATTGTGCTAATTGAAATGCAATACAATTAAAGTCTAATAAAGTCTAATCTGATACAACTAAAAGAAGAAGTATGGTAGAAAAACTTATTAGATACCATTGACTCCGGTATCTAATAAGTTCTACCTACTATTGGATTTGAACCAATGACTCCCGCCGTATGAAAGCAATACTCTAACCACTGAGTTAAGTAGGTCATTTATTACCAAAAAAGATCCATTACTTCGGGAATTATAGATGGAATATTATTTATAAGCAATACCAATCCTAATTTAACAGTAAATGTGCCACAGAATTATCCTGTGGGATCATGGAATATCCATCTTGACAAGAAATTATCTATATGTTAAGATATCTACGAACAAGGGCTATAGCTCAGTTAGGTAGAGCACCTCGTTTACACGTGCGCCAATGCTTTTCAAGGGAACCTATTA